AGCTAGCGTAGCTTAAAATAAAGCATAGCACTGAAGATGCTAAAATGGGCCCTAATAAAGCCCCGCATGCACAAAGGCTTGGTCCTGACTTTACTATCAGCTTTAGCACAACTTACACATGCGAGTATCCGCAGCCCTGTGAGGATGCCCTTAATCCCCCGCCCGGGGACGAGGAGCAGGCATCAGGCACATATTTTTAGCCCAAGACGCCTTGCCACGCCACACCCCCAAGGGAGTTCAGCAGTGATAAACATTAAGCCATAAGTGAAAACTTGACTTAGTCAGTGCTAAGAGGGCCGGTAAAACTCGTGCCAGCCACCGCGGTTATACGAGAGGCCCTAGTCGATAGGCACGGCGTAAAGGGTGGTTAAGGAGAGCAGAAATTTTAAAGCCAAAGAGCCTCTTGGCCGTCACACGCTCCTGAGTGCTCGAAGCCCAATAAACGAAAGTAGCTTTAACATACCCACCTGACCCCACGAAAGCTAAGAAACAAACTGGGATTAGATACCCCACTATGCTTAGCCGTAAACCTAGACGTTATCACACAACAAACGTCCGCCAGGGTACTACGAGCGTTAGCTTAAAACCCAAAGGACTTGGCGGTGCCTTAGACCCCCCTAGAGGAGCCTGTTCTAGAACCGATAACCCCCGTTAAACCTCACCACTTCTAGCCATTCCCGCCTATATACCGCCGTCGTCAGCTTACCCTGTGAAGGACTAACAGTAAGCTAAATGAATATACCCCAAAACGTCAGGTCGAGGTGTAGCGCACGAAGTGGGAAGAAATGGGCTACATTTTCTATTATAGAACACTAACGAACAGTACCCTGAAAAATTACTCGAAGGAGGATTTAGTAGTAAAAAGGAAATAGAGCGTCCTTTTGAACCCGGCTCTGAGGCGCGTACACACCGCCCGTCACTCTCCCCTGTCACACAGCAACAAATGTTCCTAACACCAGAGCACCGACAAGGGGAGGCAAGTCGTAACATGGTAAGTGTACCGGAAGGTGCACTTGGATCAAACCCGGGGTGTGGCTGAGATAGTCAAGCACCTCCCTTACACCGAGAAGACATCCATGCAAGTTGGATCACCCTGAGCCAAACAGCTAGCTTAACCATCAAATCAACCTAACAACATAAATAACACAACATAAGCCTAAATTAATAAACTAAACCATTTTTCCACCTTAGTACGGGAGACGGAAGAGGTAATTTTAAGCAATAGAAAAAGTACCGCAAGGGAAAGCTGAAAGAGCAGTGAAAAAGCCCATACAAGCACAAAAAAGCAGAGCCTAAGCCTCGTACCTTTTGCATCATGATTTAGCCAGTACTACACAAGCAAAGCGACCTTTAGTTTGAAACCCCGAAACCAAGTGAGCTACCCCGGGACAGCCAAATGGGCCAACCCGTCTCTGTGGCAAAAGAGTGGGAAGAGCCCCGGGTAGAGGTGACAGACCTACCGAACTTGGTGATAGCTGGTTGCCTAAGAAATGAATAGAAGTTCAGCCTCGTACCCCTTTAATTCAACCAAGAAACATCTAAACAAGCAAAAAGAGAAACACGAGAGTTAGTTAAAGGGGGTACAGCCCCTTTAACCAAGGACACAACCTTAAGCAGGAGGATAAGGGTCATATTTTCTAAAACTGCCGCCTCAGTGGGCCTAAAAGCAGCCATCTGGTTAGAAAGCGTTAAAGCTCGAGCGACACAAAGTTTATTATACTGATAAACAACCCTACTCCCCTAATAATATTAGGCCATTCCATGCAAACATGGAAGAGACCATGCTAATATGAGTAACAAGAGGACACAATCCTCTCCCAGCACAAGTGTAAACCAGATCGGACTAGCCGCTGGAAATTAACGAACCCAAAAAAAGAGGGCAATGTTAGCGCAAATAAAACCAAGAAAAGCCCACAACACCTAAATCGTTAAACCCACACTGGAGTGCATCAAGGAAAGACTAAAAGAAAAGGAAGGAACTCGGCAAACATAAGCCTCGCCTGTTTACCAAAAACATCGCCTCCTGCAAACCCCTATGTATAGGAGGTCCAGCCTGCCCAGTGACTACAAGTTCAACGGCCGCGGTATTTTGACCGTGCAAAGGTAGCGCAATCACTTGTCTTTTAAATGAAGACCTGTATGAACGGCCAAACGAGGGCTTAACTGTCTCCCCTCTCAAGTCAGTGAAATTGATCTACCCGTGCAGAAGCGGGTATAAGAATACAAGACGAGAAGACCCTTTGGAGCTTAAGGTACAAACCCAACTATGTTAAACAACTTATCAAAAAAGTATAAACCTAATAGAACGTGGAGTTTTACCTTCGGTTGGGGCGACCATGGAGAACAAAAAATCCTCCAAGTGGATTGGGACTAAACCCTAAAACTAAGAAAGACACCTCCAAGTCACAGAAATTCTGACCAAATATGATCCGGCCCCCCGGCCGATCAGCGAACCAAGTTACCCTAGGGATAACAGCGCAATCCTCTCCAAGAGTCCCTATCGACGAAAGGGTTTACGACCTCGATGTTGGATCAGGACATCCTAATGGTGCAGCCGCTATTAAGGGTTCGTTTGTTCAACGATTAAAGTCCTACGTGATCTGAGTTCAGACCGGAGCAATCCAGGTCAGTTTCTATCTGTAAAGTCATTTTCCCCAGTACGAAAGGACCGGGAAAATAAAGGCCCATGCTAAAAGCACGCCTTACCCCTAATTAATGAAAACAACTAAATTAAGTAAAGGGAGGACCCAAAATACTTGCCAAAATAAGGCCACACTAAGATGGCAGAGCATGGTAATTGCAAAAGGCCTAAGCCCTTTCAGCCAGAGGTTCAAATCCTCTTCTTAGTTTATGCTAAACACCCTACTTACCCATTTAATTAACCCACTTGCATATATTATCCCCGTCCTACTAGCCGTAGCCTTTCTCACACTTCTTGAACGAAAAGTCCTAGGATATATACAACTACGAAAAGGCCCAAATATTGTAGGCCCTTACGGCCTGCTTCAACCAATCGCCGACGGAGTTAAACTATTTATTAAAGAGCCAATCCGCCCATCTACGTCATCCCCAATTCTATTTTTAGCAACCCCAATACTTGCCCTGACCCTAGCTATAACCCTGTGAGCACCAATACCTATGCCACACCCGGTCACTGACCTAAACCTGGGCATTTTATTCGTTTTAGCCCTATCAAGTCTAGCGGTGTATTCTATCTTAGGCTCAGGATGGGCATCAAACTCAAAATACGCACTAATCGGGGCCCTCCGAGCCGTCGCCCAAACAATTTCTTACGAGGTGAGCCTGGGATTAATTCTACTTTCCATTATTATCTTCTCCGGAGGCTATACACTACAAATATTCAATGTTACACAAGAAAGCATTTGACTACTAATCCCTGCCTGACCACTAGCCGCAATATGATACATCTCTACACTAGCCGAAACAAACCGTGCACCCTTTGACCTAACTGAAGGCGAATCTGAGCTGGTATCTGGCTTTAACGTAGAATATGCTGGCGGACCATTTGCCCTGTTCTTTCTGGCCGAATACGCCAACATCCTATTAATAAACACCCTATCGACCATCCTCTTCCTTGGCGCATCACACACACCGTACATTCCAGAACTAACAACAATCAGCCTAATAACTAAAGCTGCACTCCTCTCGACAATATTTCTATGAATCCGAGCCTCGTATCCCCGATTCCGATATGATCAACTCATACATTTGGTCTGAAAAAACTTCCTCCCCATAACCCTGGCCCTAGTCTTGTGACACGCCGCCCTCCCAATCGCACTAGCAGGACTCCCTCCACAACTATAGCTGTAAGGAACCGTGCCTGAACTCCCAAGGACCACTTTGATAGAGCGGCTTATGGGGGTTAAAGTCCCCCCAGTTCCTAGAAAGAAGGGAGTTGAACCCATACTCAGGAGATCAAAACTCCTAGTGCTTCCTCTACACCACTTCCTACGATAAGGTCAGCTAATTAAGCTTTCGGGCCCATACCCCGAACATGACGGTTAAAATCCACCCCATATCAATGAACCCCTACGTACTTGCCATTCTCCTGTCCAGCCTAGGACTAGGAACCACCCTAACCTTTGCCAGCTCCCACTGACTACTCGCCTGAATGGGGTTAGAAATTAACACTCTAGCAATTACCCCCCTAATAGCACAACAACACCACCCACGAGCAGTTGAAGCAACCACAAAATATTTCCTAACCCAGGCAACCGCCGCAGCAATAGTCCTATTTGCCGCAACAACAAATGCGTGAATAACGGGCGAATGAGACATTAACAACTTATCTCACCCCCTTGCCTCTACAACAATAATCACCGCTCTAGCATTAAAAGTTGGCCTAGCACCAATACACTTCTGACTGCCAGAAGTACTACAAGGACTTGACCTGCTCACAGGACTAATCCTGTCAACTTGACAAAAACTAGCCCCATTTGCATTAATTATTCAAGTAGCACCAGCCACTAACCCCCTTGTACTTACGTCCCTAGGGCTCCTATCCGCACTAATCGGAGGCTGAGGAGGACTTAACCAAACCCAAGTCCGAAAAATCCTAGCCTACTCTTCAATTGCACACATAGGCTGAATGATAATTATCCTTCAACACGCCCCCCACCTGACCCTGCTTGCACTAAGCACGTATATTCTTATAACATCCACAGCCTTCCTCTCACTAAAAATAGCATCAACCACAAAAATTAATACTCTAACAACAATATGATCAAAAACCCCAATCCTAGCATCAACAACGGCCCTAACCCTGCTCTCACTGGGGGGCCTCCCACCACTAACAGGATTTATGCCGAAATGACTAATTTTACAAGAAATAACAAAACAAGAACTTCCACTCACAGCAACAATTATAGCCCTAGCTGCCCTACTAAGCCTATACTTCTACCTACGACTATGCTACGCCATGGCCCTCACCATCTCTCCCAGCACAACAAATGCCACAACACCATGACGAACCCAAACAACCCAGTCAACACTCGCCCTGGCCCTATCAACAACAACTGCCCTAGGACTACTACCCCTCACCCCAGCCGTCCTAATGCTAGTCACCTAGAGACTTAGGATAAATCAGACCGAGAGCCTTCAAAGCTCCAAGCAGGAGTTAAAATCTCCTAGTCCCTGGTTAAGACCTGCAAGACTCTACCTCACATCTTCTGAATGCAACTCAGACACTTTAATTAAGCTAAGGCCCCACTAGATGAGAAGGCCTCGATCCTACAAACTCTTAGTTAACAGCTAAGCGCCCAAACCAGCGAGCATTCATCTACCTTTCCCGCCGTTAGCCGAGTAAGGCGGGAAAGCCCCGGCAGACGTTAATCTGCGTCCTGAGATTTGCAATCTAATGTGTACTCCACCACGGGGCTTGGTAGGAAGAGGACTTAAACCTCTATCTTCGGGGCTACAACCCGCCGCCTAGCTTCGGCCATCCTACCTGTGGCAATCACGCGCTGATTCTTCTCTACCAACCACAAAGACATTGGCACCCTTTATTTAGTATTTGGTGCCTGAGCCGGAATAGTCGGCACCGCTCTTAGCCTGCTCATTCGAGCTGAACTAAACCAGCCGGGGTCCCTTCTCGGCGATGACCAGATTTATAATGTTATTGTTACCGCACATGCCTTTGTTATAATTTTCTTTATAGTAATGCCCATCCTTATTGGCGGATTTGGCAATTGGCTTGTCCCGCTGATAATTGGAGCCCCCGACATGGCATTCCCTCGGATAAATAACATAAGCTTCTGACTTCTGCCTCCATCATTCCTGCTACTCTTGGCCTCATCAGGGGTTGAAGCCGGGGCCGGCACTGGATGAACAGTCTACCCTCCACTGGCAGGTAATTTAGCCCACGCAGGCGCATCCGTAGACCTAACTATTTTCTCCCTCCATTTGGCCGGCGTGTCATCTATCCTCGGAGCAATCAACTTTATCACAACAACAATTAACATAAAACCCCCGGCCATCTCCCAATATCAGACCCCACTATTCGTATGAGCCGTCCTTGTAACCGCTGTTCTCCTCTTGTTGTCTCTTCCGGTCCTAGCTGCCGGGATCACAATACTTTTAACAGATCGAAACCTAAACACCACATTCTTTGACCCCGCAGGAGGAGGAGACCCCATTCTTTATCAACACCTGTTCTGATTCTTTGGCCACCCGGAAGTCTACATTTTAATTTTACCCGGATTTGGTATCATCTCTCATGTTGTAGCCTATTATGCAGGCAAAAAAGAGCCATTTGGGTACATAGGAATGGTCTGAGCAATAATAGCCATTGGCCTGCTAGGTTTTATCGTCTGAGCCCACCACATGTTCACAGTTGGCATGGACGTAGACACTCGTGCATACTTTACATCCGCAACTATAATTATTGCCATCCCAACAGGAGTAAAAGTGTTTAGCTGACTAGCCACACTCCACGGAGGGTCAATTAAATGAGAAACACCAATACTCTGAGCCCTTGGCTTCATCTTCCTCTTTACAGTGGGAGGATTGACAGGAATTGTGCTAGCCAACTCATCACTAGACATTGTTCTGCATGACACATACTATGTTGTTGCACACTTCCACTACGTGTTGTCAATGGGGGCCGTATTTGCCATCATGGCAGCCTTTGTGCATTGATTCCCCCTATTTACAGGATACACCCTCCACAGCACTTGAACCAAAATCCACTTTGCGGTAATGTTTGTGGGCGTAAACCTCACCTTCTTTCCCCAACACTTCCTCGGCCTAGCAGGAATACCACGCCGATACTCAGACTACCCAGACGCCTACGCCATATGAAATACAGTATCCTCTATTGGATCATTAATTTCGCTAGTAGCAGTAATTATGTTCTTATTCATTTTATGAGAAGCTTTTGCCGCAAAGCGAGAAGTCCTGTCTGTAGAATTAACCGCAACAAACGTCGAATGGCTACACGGATGCCCCCCTCCATATCACACATTTGACGAGCCCGCATTTGTTCAAGTTCAATCAAATTAACGAGGAAGGGAGGAATTGAACCCCCATCTACCGGTTTCAAGCCGGTCACATAACCACTCTGTCACCTCCTTTTAAAGATATTAGTAAACCCGCAAATTACATCACTTTGTCAAGGTGAAATAGTAGGTTAAACTCCTGCATGTCTTAAGCTTTAAAGCTTAATGGCACATCCCACACAACTAGGATTCCAAGACGCGGCATCACCCGTTATAGAAGAACTTCTTCACTTTCATGATCACGCTTTAATAATCGTATTTTTAATTAGCACCCTAGTACTCTATATTATTATTGCAATAGTATCAACAAAACTTACAAACAAGTACATTCTAGACTCTCAAGAGATTGAAATCGTATGGACCGTCCTACCAGCTGTAATTCTTGTTATAATTGCCCTTCCCTCCTTACGGATTCTCTATCTTATAGATGAGATCAATGACCCGCACCTAACAATTAAAGCCATGGGGCACCAATGATACTGAAGCTACGAATACACTGACTACGAAAACCTAGGCTTTGACTCATACATAATTCCAACCCAAGACCTCAACCCCGGGCAGTTTCGACTACTTGAGGCAGACCACCGAATGGTTGTCCCAATAGAGTCCCCAATTCGAGTACTTGTCTCAGCCGAAGATGTACTGCATTCCTGAGCCGTCCCATCCCTCGGAGTAAAAATAGACGCCGTCCCAGGACGTCTTAACCAAACAGCCTTTATTGCCTCTCGCCCAGGGGTGTTTTACGGACAATGCTCCGAAATTTGCGGGGCAAACCACAGCTTCATACCCATCGTAGTAGAAGCAGTCCCTCTTGAATACTTCGAAAACTGATCATCACTCATACTAGAAGACGCCTCACTAGGAAGCTAAATCCGGACTTCAGCATTGGCCTTTTAAGCCAAAGAATGGTGCCTCCCAACCACCTCTAGTGAAATGCCTCAATTAAACCCCGCCCCTTGGTTCGCAATTTTAGTATTCTCATGACTAGCATTTCTTACTATTATCCCCACCAAAGTAATAAACCACACCTCGCCCAATGAGCCGACCCTTCTGGACTCCGAAAAACACAAGACTGAACCCTGAGACTGACCATGACAATAAGCTTCTTCGATCAATTTGCAAGCCCATCTTATCTCGGCGTCCCCCTAATTGCAATCGCAATCGCCCTGCCATGAGTTCTATTCCCCACCCCCTCCTCGCGGTGGATCAATAATCGCCTAATTACGATTCAAGGATGGTTTATCACCCGATTTACCAATCAGCTTATACTACCATTAAACACGGGGGGCCACAAATGAGCATTATTATTGGCCTCATTAATAGTATTTTTAATCACCATTAACATGCTCGGACTATTACCATATACCTTCACCCCAACAACACAATTATCACTAAACATAGGATTTGCCGCCCCACTATGGCTTGCCACAGTTATTATTGGGCTACGTAGCCAACCAACGGTCGCCCTAGGACATTTGTTACCAGAAGGCACCCCAGCTCCCTTGGTCCCTGTGCTCATCATCATCGAAACAATCAGCCTATTCATTCGACCCTTAGCCCTGGGCGTCCGATTGACAGCAAACCTAACTGCCGGGCACCTGCTAATCCAACTAATCGCTACTGCCGTGTTTGTCCTACTCCCAATAATGCCGACAGTAGCAATCTTGACCGCCACCGTCCTTTTTCTCCTTACACTCTTAGAAATTGCAGTAGCCATAATTCAAGCCTATGTATTTGTCCTTCTCCTAAGCCTATATCTGCAAGAGAACGTTTAATGGCCCACCAAGCACATGCATATCATATGGTTGATCCAAGCCCATGACCACTAACCGGCGCAATCGGAGCTCTACTAATGACATCCGGCCTGGCAGTCTGGTTTCACTTCCACTCAACTACACTCATAACCCTGGGAGTAGTTCTTTTACTTCTTACCATGTACCAATGATGACGAGACATTATCCGAGAAGGAACCTTCCAAGGCCACCACACACCCCCAGTACAAAAAGGCCTGCGCTACGGAATAATCTTATTTATTACATCTGAAGTATTCTTTTTCCTCGGATTCTTCTGAGCTTTCTACCACTCAAGCCTGGCACCTACACCGGAGCTAGGAGGATGCTGACCCCCAACAGGAATTACAGCACTAGACCCGTTCGAAGTCCCACTACTTAACACAGCTGTTCTCCTGGCATCAGGGGTCACAGTAACATGAGCTCATCATAGCCTAATAGAGGGTGAACGCAAACAAGCTATTCAATCCCTCGCACTAACTATTTTGCTAGGCTTATACTTCACTGCCCTACAAGCCATAGAATACTATGAAGCACCATTTACAATCGCAGACGGAGTCTACGGCTCAACATTCTTTGTAGCCACAGGATTCCACGGACTTCATGTTATTATCGGATCTTCATTCCTGGCCGTCTGCCTACTTCGCCAAATCCAATATCACTTCACATCTGAACACCATTTCGGCTTTGAAGCCGCCGCATGATACTGACACTTTGTAGACGTAGTATGACTCTTCCTCTACGTATCCATTTATTGATGAGGCTCATGTCTTTCTAGTATTTAAGTAGTACGAGTGACTTCCAATCACCCAGTCTTGGTTAGACCCCAAGGGAAGATAATGAACTTAATCATTACAATTTTAACCATCACAACCGCCCTCTCCCTAGTACTAGCACTTGTATCTTTTTGATTACCCCAAATAAACCCAGATGCAGAAAAACTTTCGCCCTACGAATGCGGTTTCGACCCCCTAGGGTCTGCTCGACTCCCATTTTCGCTCCGATTCTTCTTGGTAGCAATTTTATTTTTATTATTTGACCTAGAAATTGCCTTACTCCTCCCATTACCCTGAGGAGACCAACTTCACAGCCCCGCCGGAACCTTCTTCTGAGCCACAGCAGTCCTAATCCTGCTTACATTAGGGCTAGTCTATGAATGAGTTCAAGGAGGCCTGGAGTGGGCAGAATAGAGAGTTAGTCCAACAAAGACCTCTGATTTCGACTCAGAAGATCATGGTTTAATTCCATGGCCCTCTTATGACACCCGTACACTTCAGCTTTAGCTCAGCCTTCACACTAGGACTAATAGGCCTAGCATTTCACCGCACCCACCTACTCTCCGCATTACTCTGCCTAGAAGGAATAATATTATCCCTATTTATTGCGCTAGCCCTTTGAGCCATACAATTTGAATCAACTGCATTTTCTACAGCCCCCATATTACTACTAGCCTTCTCCGCCTGCGAGGCCAGTGCAGGCCTGGCCCTTCTGGTCGCCACGGCCCGAACCCACGGAACTGACCGCCTACAAAACCTCAACCTACTACAATGCTAAAAGTACTAATCCCCACAATTATGCTATTTCCCACGATCTGATTGTCATCTCCTAAATGACTATGAACAGCAACAACCACACAAAGCCTACTAATTGCCCTCGTCAGCCTTTCTTGATTAAAATGGACATCAGAAACCGGATGATCGGCCTCAAACATCTTCTTAGCCACAGACCCCCTGTCTACCCCCCTCTTAGTACTCACCTGCTGGCTCCTCCCATTAATAATCTTGGCCAGCCAAAACCACATCCACCCCGAACCAATTAACCGCCAACGCCTATACATTGCCCTCCTGGCCTCCCTACAGACCTTCTTAATCATGGCATTCGGGGCTACGGAAATTATTATATTCTATATTATATTTGAAGCCACCCTCATCCCCACATTAATTATCATCACCCGATGGGGAAACCAGACCGAACGCCTCAATGCGGGGACCTACTTCCTGTTTTACACCCTAGCAGGATCACTACCACTTCTAGTAGCCCTCCTCCTCCTCCAACAGACAACAGGGACTCTCTCAATACTGATCCTACAATACTCTCAACCCCTAACACTTGACTCATGAGGCCATAATATCTGATGGGCAGGATGCTTAGTTGCATTTCTAGTTAAAATGCCGCTTTACGGGGTCCACCTCTGACTTCCAAAAGCCCACGTTGAAGCCCCAGTAGCAGGATCCATAGTTCTAGCCGCAGTCTTGCTAAAACTAGGAGGGTACGGTATAATACGAATAATAATTATATTAGACCCACTCTCAAAAGAACTGGCCTACCCCTTCATTGTCTTAGCGCTATGAGGCATCATCATAACCGGATCAATCTGCCTTCGCCAAACAGACCTAAAATCCTTAATTGCCTACTCATCGGTGAGCCACATAGGCCTGGTGGCAGGAGGCATTCTAATTCAAACCCCGTGGGGATTCACAGGCGCGATTATTCTAATAATTGCCCACGGCCTAGTATCCTCCGCACTATTCTGCCTAGCTAACACCGCCTACGAACGAACCCACAGCCGAACCATAGTGTTAGCCCGAGGACTCCAAATAATTTTCCCACTTACAACAGTCTGATGATTTATTGCTAATTTAGCCAACCTGGCACTACCACCCCTCCCAAACCTAATAGGCGAACTTATAATCATCACCACTCTTTTTAACTGGTCCCCATGAACCATTATGCTCACAGGGGTGGGAACGCTAATTACAGCAGGCTATTCCTTATACCTATTCCTAGTAACCCAACGAGGACCGACACCAAGCCATGTCACTGGGTTATCACCATTTCACACCCGAGAACATTTACTAATAACACTCCACCTCCTCCCAGTTATTTTACTAGTAACAAAGCCCGAGCTTATATGAGGCTGATGCCACTAGTAAGTACAGTTTAATTTAAAACATTAGATTGTGATTCTAAAAATAGAGGTTAAAATCCCCTTACTCACCAAGGAAGGCCAGAAGCAATAAGCACTGCTAATACTTACACCCACGGCTAAATTCCGTGGCTTCCTTACGCTCCTGAAGGATAACAGCTCATCCGTTGGTCTTAGGAACCAAAAACTCTTGGTGCAAGTCCAAGTAGGAGCTATGCACCCAACCACCCTAATTTTATCCTCCTCATTAATTCTGGTCATTACAATTCTTATTTACCCCCTACTTACTACACTACATCCAACCCCCAAAAACCCCAACTGAGCAGTAGTACATGCAAAAACTGCTGTAAGCACCGCATTCTTCATTAGCCTCCTACCACTTACAATGTTCCTAGACCAAGGGGCTGAAACCATTGTTACCAACTGACACTGAATGAACACCACCTTATTTGATGTCAATATCAGCTTTAAATTTGATCACTACTCCCTCATCTTTACACCCATTGCCCTCTACGTGACTTGGTCTATCCTTGAATTCGCATCCTGGTACATACACTCCGACCCAAACATAAACCGATTTTTCAAATACCTGCTTCTGTTCCTAGTGGCTATAATCATTCTCGTAACCGCCAACAACATGTTCCAACTCTTTATCGGATGAGAGGGGGTGGGGATTATATCATTTCTTCTAATTGGCTGATGGTACGGACGAGCAGATGCAAACACAGCAGCCCTTCAAGCAGTCTTATACAACCGAGTAGGAGACATCGGATTAATTATAAGCATAGCCTGAATTGCCATAAACCTGAACTCATGGGAGATTCAACAAATTTTCTACCTATCAAAAACCTCCGACATAACACTCCCCCTAATTGGTTTAATCCTAGCGGCAACTGGTAAATCAGCCCAATTTGGCCTCCATCCGTGGCTGCCCTCCGCCATGGAAGGCCCCACGCCAGTCTCTGCCCTACTTCACTCCAGCACCATAGTCGTCGCAGGTATCTTCCTGCTTATTCGACTACACCCAATCATAGAAGACAACAGCCTGGCATTGACAATCTGCCTATGCCTAGGAGCCCTAACCACCCTATTTACAGCTGCCTGTGCTCTAACACAAAATGACATCAAAAAAATTGTAGCATTCTCAACATCTAGCCAGTTAGGGCTCATAATAGTAACCATCGGGCTTAACCAGCCCCAACTAGCATTTCTACACATCTGCACTCACGCCTTTTTTAAAGCAATATTATTCCTATGCTCCGGATCCATCATCCACAGCCTAAATGATGAACAAGACATCCGAAAAATGGGAGGCCTACAAAACCTCTTACCCCTCACCTCAACCTGCTTAACCATCGGCAGCCTGGCCCTAACAGGAACACCATTTTTGGCCGGCTTCTTCTCAAAAGACGCAATCATTGAAGCCCTGAATACCTCTTACCTAAACGCCTGAGCCCTAACCCTAACACTCATTGCCACATCCTTCACTGCTGTCTACAGCCTTCGAGTAATTTTCTTCGTCACCATGGGCACCCCACGATTCTCACCTCTTTCCCCCATCAACGAAAACAACCCATCAGTAATCAACCCAATTAAACGACTTGCCTGAGGAAGTATCATTGCAGGACTTATTATTACGTCAAACTTTTTACCCTCTAAAACACCTATTATGACCATGCCCACAGCCCTCAAAATAGCTGCCCTCACAGTAACAGTCGTTGGCCTACTAATAGCCATAGAACTAACAACACTGACCAGCAAGCAATTCAAAACCAACCCAACAACCCCCACCCACCACTTCTCTAACATACTAGGCTATTTCCCCTCAATCATCCACCGACTCATCCCCAAACTAAACCTAGTCATAGGACAATCAATTGCCACACAACTAGTAGACCAAACCTGATTTGAAGCCATCGGACCAAAAGGAATATCCTCTACACAAGTCAAAATGGCCAAAACCATTAGCGACACCCAACGAGGAATAATTAAAACATATTTAACAATCTTTCTATTCACCACAACCCTCGCCATCCTACTAACAGCCCTTTAAACTGCACGAAGCGTCCCACGAGCAAGCCCGCGAGTCAACTCTAATACTACAAACAGGGTTAACAACAACACCCACGCACAAATAATTAACATACCCCCACCAGACGAATACATTATCGCCACACCACTAGTATCCCCTCGTAACATGGAAAACTCCTTTAGACCATCAACAACAATCCAAGACCCCTCATACCAATCCTCCCAAAACAGACCAACCACTAAACCCACGCCAAGTAAATAAATTATAACATACCCAGCCACAGAACGATCCCCCCACGCCTCCGGAAAAGGCTCAGCAGCTAAAGCCGCTGAATAGGCAAATACAACAAGCATCCCGCCTAAATAAATTAAAAAAAGAACTAAAGATAAAAAAGACCCCCCATGCCCAACAAGCACCCCGCACCCGACCCCCGCCGCCACCACTAAACCAAAAGCAGCAAAATAAGGAGCAGGATTGGAGGCCACAGCAACCAAACCAACAATCAAAGCCATCAGCAGTAATGATACAAAATAAGTCATAGTTCCTGCTCGGATTCTAACCGAGACCAATGATTTGAAGAACCACCGTTGTTATTCAACTATAAGAACCCTAATGGCAAGCCTACGAAAAACACACCCCCTGATTAAAATCGCTAACAACGCGCTAGTCGACCTACCAGCCCCCTCTAACATCTCAGTGTGATGAAACTTTGGATCCCTACTAGGACTATGTTTGATTTCCCAAATCCTCACCGGATTATTCCTAGCTATACACTACACATCTGACATCTCCACCGCCTTTTCCTCAGTAGCACACATCTGCCGAGACGTAAACTACGGATGACTAATCCGAAATATTCACGCCAACGGGGCATCATTCTTTTTCATCTGCATTTACATACACATCGCCCGAGGATTATACTACGGATCTTACTTGTATAAAGAAACATGAAACATCGGGGTCGTCCTGCTACTGTTGGTAATAATAACAGCCTTCGTCGGCTACGTACTACCATGAGGACAAATGTCGTTCTGAGGTGCAACAGTAATTACCAACCTCCTATCCGCAGTCCCCTACATAGGAAACGCCCTAGTCCAATGAATCTGAGGAGGATTCTCTGTAGATAATGCAACACTAACACGATTCTTCGCCTTCCACTTCCTACTGCCATTTATTGTTGCCGCAGCCACCATTATTCACCTACTATTCCTTCACGAAACAGGATCAAACAACCCGGCAGGCCTAAACTCAGACGCAGACAAAATCTCATTTCACCCATACTTCTCCTATAAAGACTTATTTGGATTTGTGGTCATACTACTAGCACTCACACTCCTAGCATTATTCTCACCCAACCTCCTAGGAGACCCAGAAAACTTTACCCCCGCAAACCCACTGGTCACCCCTCCCCACATCAAGCCCGAATGATACTTTCTATTTGCTTACGCCATTCTTCGATCAATTCCTAACAAGCTTGGGGGGGTCCTAGCACTTTTATTTTCCATCCTCGTACTGATAATCGTACCAATCCTCCACACATCAAAACAACGAGGACTAACATTCCGCCCAATCGCCCAATTTCTCTTTTGAGCCTTAATCGCAGACATAATCATCCTGACATGAATTGGAGGAATGCCAGTTGAACACCCATACATCATCATCGGGCAAATCGCATCCGTCCTATATTTCGCACTATTCCTGGTCCTAATACCCCTAGCAGGATGACTAGAAAATAAAGCACTAGAATGAGCCTGCCCTAGTAGCTTAATTTAAAGCATCGGTCTTGTAATCCGAAGATCGGAGGTTAAACCCCTCCCTAATGCCAGAAAAAAGAGATTTTAACTCTCACCCCTGGCCCCCAAAGCCAGAATTCTAAATTAAACTATTCTCTGCGGTGTATGGTTTAACACATATATGCATAATATTACATTAATGTACTAGTACATTAATGTATAATCACCAATTCACTATTTAGACCATAAAGCAAGTACTAAATTTTAGGGTATGCATAAAACATATTATTGACACTCAAAATTCTATTATTGTAAAATGAACAAATCCTTAATTCCCTTAAAAATTGTCCTCAAAATTTTCCTTGCATTATTCAATAAACATCTACTAAGGAATAATTAATGTAGTAAGAAACCACCAACCAGTTTATATAATTGCATAACATGCATGATAGAATCAGGGACAAAAGTGGAGGGTGGTAAATTATGAATTATTCCTGGCATCTGATTCTCATTTCACGGGCATGGGAATGTAAATTCCCCTAATTCAAATCTATACTGGCATCTGATTCATGGTGTAGTCCATATGTCTCGTTACCCACCAAGCCGGGCATTCTTTTATATGCATAGGGGTTCTCTTTTTGGTTTCTTTTCATCCACATTTCAGAGCGCAAGCGTAAGCATTTAAATCAAGGTAGAGTATTTTCTTGTTATTAACAATGTGAATCAATGATTGAAAGACATAACATAAGAATTACATTAATTTATCTCAAGTGCATAACATATCCTTACTCAACACAGCCTTATACTATATACCCCCCTTTGGTTTCTGCGCGACAAACCCCCCTACCCCCTACGCTCAGTAAATCCTGTTCTCCTTGTCAAACCCCTAAACCAAGGAAGGCTCGACCAAGCGTATCAAAGTTAACAAGTTTTGATAAAATTAACTTATGCCATCACATATTATATATAACATACACATATTTAACTTCACATTTTTCTGCCACAAAAAGCCCAAAATTTAGTAGAAAAAATTTATAAATTATCTCAATACTAAAATTTCAAACACAAATT